AGAATTTTTTGATTATACCGAATTACATAATTTATAAAAAAAAATGAAGTTCGTAAAAAGAACTTAATATGTTGATAAATCCGCGAACCTAGAAATTCATTTCGAACAATTGAACCTTCTCAAACTGTTTCTTTTTAAGAACCAAAAAGATTTGTGCCAAAATAACAGATGCCAAGAAGAACAAGAGACCTTGGACACGTAACGGATCTTGAAGTACTATTTCTGCATCCCCCTGACCAAATCCACCCACATTAGGATTACTCGTTAATGGTTGATCAAGTTTGATGGATTCACCCTCTGAAACAAGAAGTTCTGGCCCTGGAGGTATAATATCAATCACTTCACGTCCATCCGATGCATCCACTATAGTTATTTCGTAGCCCCCTTTTTCTTTTCGTATGATTTTTTTTACTATACCCGCTGCTGTAGCATTATAAACATTATTATTACTCTTGCTTCCGTCGGGATAAATCTGACCCCTTCCCCTGTTCCCGCCTACGTATATGGGATATTTTAAGAAGTGAACATCTCTCTTAGTAGCGGGATCGGGGGAAAGAATAGGAAAGGTGATTTCACTATATTTCTGACCAGGAACGGGGCCTACCACAAGAATATTTTTTTTAGTGGGGCGATAGCTTTGAAAAGACAGATTGCCTATCTTTTCTTTAATCTCAGGCGAAATACGATCGGGGGGAGCCAATTCAAACCCCTCTGGTAAAATAAGAACAGCCCCCACATTCAAAGCCCCCTTTTTCCCATTAGCAAGAACTTGTTTCACTTGTATATCATAAGGAATTCGAACAACTGCTTCAAATACAGTATCAGGAAGTACTGCTTGTGGGACCTCGATATCTACGGGTTTATTAGCTAAATGGCAATTGGCGCATACAATACGGCCAGTTGCTTCTCGCGGATTTTCATAACCCTGCTGTGCAAAAATGGGATAGGCATTTGAAATGGGTGCTCGGGTTATTATATATATCATGAGCGATACGGAAATGGATCGAGTAATCTCTTCCTTTATCCAAGAAAAGGCATTTCTAGTTTGCATGTTCCAATCATTTATCCTGAAAATTTCTACAATAAGATTAGGTAGGTCGCTGGTATAGTTCCCTATCCATGATTCTGCTATTTACTGAAATAATTTTACTGGAATATAGGAGCCCGGATGGGTAGAAAGAAAAAAAAAATTTGAATGTTGTACAAACTAACAAACTTTATAATTGGATTATTTATAATTGGATTAGTGGATCATTTTTTCAGTCATTCATTGAATGATAAATCACTACAAGTGACGGAGATACACGATTTAAATAACGGAAAATCCAATATTTTAAAATTGTATCCATAATGACTGGAAAAGTGGAAACAAGGCCGGATATAATTTGATCATTATGAGCAAATCCAAAATCTTTATAGATAGAACCAATCATTAGTTCCCAACCATGGTTCGAATGGAATCCTATACATAAATCAGTTAATAAAAGAATAGAAAAAGCTTTTATTGTGTCGCTTAAGTTATATAGGCATTCTTGAACCCAAGAGTTAAGACTAATAAGTTCTTGATTACCTAGAATAGAATAACCACTTAGAATAACAAAACAGATTATATTTGTCGAGAAGTGCAAAATCGTATGGATATGATCTTCGTTGTGCGTCTTGATCAATTGGAGCGTTTCTTTGTAGATTCCGACATGAAGGTTTTGTAGACGTGTTTCCGGGTATCCCTTTATCATTTCATCCAAGAGGAACAGTTCCTCTAATTCTATGAATTTTTTTAGAATATTCTTTTCTTGAATATCATTCAAGAAAATTTCGGATTGCCTAGTATTCCACCAATTAGTAACCCAAGATTCCAGACTTTTCTTAAATGAGAAAGAGATGCACCAGGGCAAAAAGACTATAGATGTAAGATATACAAGGGGAATTAATGCTTTCTTTTTTTCCATTTTTCGTCTTTAATGAACTCAGCTTCACCTCATTCGTCAACTCTATATGATAATAATATTTTTATAAAGCATAAGTTCTATTACAAGTTAGAGAGCCTATAAATCAAATCTATTCCCACGTTTTTTTATTTGCAATTTGGGAGTTAGTCCTTGAATTTAGAAAGAATACAGAAATCGACTAAGAAAGAGAAAGAGTCCACTTCCAATTCGAATGAAGAAAAAAAAAATATTTTTTCCGTTTTTTTTTTTTAATACTTCATTTTTTAAAATACTTCAATTGGTACACGCAAGAAATAGGCCAATTCCGCAGCTTTTTGTTCAATTTCTCGCGGAGTAAAATTCTCATCAGTACGAGTCAAGGGAATGGCCCCCTGTCCTCTGATTTCCATATAAAGGACACGACGAGTATAAATGCCCTCTTTAACTTCTATTCTGATGGACTGAATGTCTTTCATAAGGAACCGGAGAAAAATACGACGATTTTTTCCAGGAAATCCCCAACGAAAAATACACACTATTCCCTCTTTTCTATCAAATCGATCATAACCACTACCTACATTCCACGAAATTGTACACCACAAATAGGAGCTAATAAAGAGACCCGCAATTCCATAGAAAGACATCACGAGCCCTTGTGGAAAAAAAAGAATTTGCTGAGACGGAAATAAAGATAGCAAATTCGTACCAAGATAACTGGAAATTCCAACCAATAAGAATCCTAATGAACCTAAAAAAAGGATAAAGGCCCAGCAGAAATTACTTGTTTTTCGAGACCCCGTTATAAGTTCTATCCATATACGTTCTGATCGCCAACCCATACTAGATCCCGTTTTATTTTATTGGAATTGGGAGAATAACCCAAATTTGACTTTACTTTTCTTTGTTTCCGAAGTAACTCTCATCAACTAGCACTATTCTTATGTAATCTTATGTAAACCTTTAGGAGTAATTCAGTAAATTTCTAGACCTAAAAAAAAAATGAATGAGATTTGTCCCTACTGCCCGTATCTAAAAAATCTTGTTTTTTTGAACATGAAGAAATAAAGAAGCCATTGCAATTGCCGGAAATACTAGGCCCACTAAAGGCACAAAAATAGAGGGTAAGTTGATGAGAGTTGTCATAGAATGGGTACCTCGATTTCATATTTGTACCTGTTATTTTTTTTTTTTTTTATATAATTATAATATAAATATAAATAAATAATAATGAGTAAAGTAATAAGTACAAGGAATGTAGAACTAACTAAATGGATTTTTTTATCTTTCTATTTCTACATGAAATAGATGTATGATAATAAATTCAATTTTTTTATTTATTATCTTATTACCTTGTTCTTTTCTTGTCTTATATATATTATATATAAATATATAATTTTATTTTTGTCTCATAAATTAGAATTTAATTTTTTTTTTATTTGATATTTGAATTAAAAAAAAGTAAAAGTAGGGATTCTCGGGAGGAGATATAGAAAAATGCAATACTCTATACCTATATATTATATCTATATAAAATAAAAAAAAAAAATATAAAAAAAACGAATTAATATTCTATTTTAATATATTTTAATATTTAAAATAGAATGTAAATGTATAATAATAATAAATATTATGTAAAAAAAAAAAAATTATCCGCATGATTCTTTCTTAAATCTCATGTTACCAAATAAAAAGAAATTCTTTAGATTTTGACTTTGATTCCTATAAACTAAAAAACGACTCGCTCGTCACAAATAAGATAATTTAGGGATCCACTTGATTTAATTTTGAGTCAAAGGAAAGAAAGCATGGAGCTGAAATAACTCACTCAGAGTGCCCTTTAAAAGATTACGCGGTACGATTGAATCAAATAAGCCCTTATGGAATAAATATTCAGCCGCTTGTGAACCTTCAGGTATTGTCTTATTCAATGTTTGTTCAATTACCCTTTTACCCGCAAATGCAACGTAAGCATTTGGTTCGGCAATAATGATATCCCCCAACATACCAAAACTAGCTGTCACCCCACCAGTAGTAGGAGATGTAAGGATCGATACATAGAATAACTTTTTATTTGCTTGATAATCATATAAAGCGGAAGATATTTTAGCCATTTGCATCAAGCTCAAACTTCCTTCTTGCATACGTGCTCCTCCGGACGCACATACGAGAATAAGAGGTAAAAATTGATTGGTAGCATATTCGATCAAACGGGTAATTTTCTCACCTACTACGGATCCCATACTACCTCCCATAAACTGAAAATCCATAACCCCAATTGCTACGGGAATACCGTTTAGTTGACCTGTGCCTGTTTGAACAGCCTCAGTTAATCCTGTCGTTCTTTGATAAAAATCAATACGATCTTTATAGGGTTCCTCCTCCGAATGAAATTCAATGGGATCCATAGAGACCATGTCTTCATCCATAGGATTCCAAGTACCTGGATCAATCGAAAGTTCGATTCTCTCTGAACTGCTCATTTTCAAATGATATCCACAGTGTTCACAAATATTCATTTTTGGTTTAACCAATTTCTTATAATTTAATCCATAACAATTTTCGCATTGAATCCACAAATGCCTGTATTTTTGAGTTTCATCTAGATCATTAGAACTTTCTTTTCTAGTTAAATCACTATCATTCGTGCTAGTTATTATACTGGAACTCTCGCTTTCACTACCATTTCTGCCTTTACCACAAATGTAACTATAAATGTAACTGTCATTGTATTTGTCACTATCACTTAAAATGTAACTATCAATACAGATTTGAGAACGAAGATAACTGTCAATGCAACTATTAATGTGATTATTCCAACTATATTTAGTATCATACATGTAATGCTCATAGTGAGGATCGTGACTCTTAGATACATTATTCAGATAGCTAGAATTCTTATAACTATAAAAAGAACTTTCTGGTTCACTTAGAAAAGAATGATCACTGTCAATCTCAAAAATTTGATTTTCAATATCAAAATATATGGAATAACTGTCCCTATTACTATCCCTAACTAAAAAAGTGTCATCAGATAGGAAATTCCGAATGTTCCCGGCGCCGACTAAATAATCA